GGGCGGTGTGTGCGTGCCTTAGGACCGGCTTAAATTGGGCATTCTAATCCTTGTTTACTGCTAAATCCTGCTTGTAGAACTTGTTTCATGGTTCTTTCCGTGAGATAATTTCTAGTTTAGAAAATGTAGCCCATTTCTTCCATCTCGGTTAGCTACACCTTGACCTGACTTATTAGCTATTGTTGGCTGTTTTGCTTACTTTTATATCCTTCATAGGGTAGGCTAGTGACGGCGGTATATAGGCGGTACTGGCAAGAGATGGTGAGGTGGATCGTGGATTATCGATTATAGAACAGGCTCCTCTAGGGGGGTTTAAGGCACCGCCAAGTCCTTAGAGTTTTAAGCGTTATGCTCGTAGTTCTCTGGCGGATATTTTTGTGTGTTAAATATCTGGGTTTAGGGCTAAGCATAGTGGGGTATCTAATC